TTTATATTTATATATATATATAAATAGAAGGATATATATATAAGACTATATATCTAAAATCTATCTAATATAGAAATTATTTGGAAAATAAAAAAAAATACATATATGTATATATGTAAATACATTATGTTATACATTATAGTTAGAAGTAGTTCTATACATTTTAACTATTCTATCTATATCGTTAGATATAGTTAGTTCTATAATAGTTAATAAAATATGAACTATATACAACTATATGGTTCTAGTTCATATTAAATATAAATATAGTTAGTATTATAAAATATAGTTAGTATTATAAAATTAAAATAAATAGCTAAGCTAAGATTGGCTAATAGATGAAATCCGGTAGTTTCTTTGATTTCTATATACTATTTTTATGTTATGTGATATGTGTATGTGATATGTGAGCCTGCTTAGCTCAGAGGTTAGAGCATCGCATTTGTAATGCGATGGTCATCGGTTCGACTCCGATAGCCGGCTTTTTTCTATCGATTTTTTACGTGATTGAGAGTCTCTCTCCCCATTTTATCAAAATGTTGAATAACTGATCCATCTATTATGTCGTGGTAACTTGCAACTATAAATAAAAAACAACATATTGGAAGAATTAGATCTCTTTCTACAGAACAAATCATAAAAGAACAAATTATAAAACGTAGCCACAACTTCCTATATATACAAAAAATTTTAAAATTATATTTATATATAGAAATTATATATATACATATATACCAAAAATACGGATAGTGATTTATTTTATATTTTATTCTACTTTTTTGTAGTATTTCAATAAATTTAGCTTTGTTTATCCTTTAGTTCAGTCTTAATTTAGAGTTCAGTTTTCATTTTTGTTTATTCTTAAACAATGAAATTTCAATAAAATAAAAAAGGAGTCTTTATGTCTCGTTACCGAGGACCTCGTTTCAAAAAAATACGTCGTCTGGGGACTTTACCAGGACTAACTAGTAAAAGACCTAGATCCGGAAGTGATCCTAAAAACCAATTGCGTTCTGGTAAAAGATCGCAATATCGTATTCGTCTAGAAGAAAAACAGAAATTGCGGTTTCATTATGGTCTGACAGAGCGACAATTACTTAAATATGTGCATATCGCTGGAAAAGCCAAAGGGTCAACAGGTCAGGTTTTACTACAATTACTTGAGATGCGTTTGGATAATATCCTTTTCCGATTGGGTATAGCTTCGACGATTCCTGGAGCCAGGCAATTAGTTAACCATAGACATATTTTAGTTAATGGTGGTATAGTGGATATACCAAGTTATCGTTGTAAACCGAGAGATATTATTACTACGAAGGATAAACAAAGATCGAAAACTCTGATTAAAAATTATATTTCTTTATCCCCCCACGAGGAATTGCCAAAACATTTGACTTTTGACTCATTCCAATATAAAGGAGTAGTAAATCAAATAGTAGATAGTAAATGGATTGGTTTGAAAATAAATGAGTTGTTAGTCGTAGAATATTATTCCCGTCAGACTTGAACCTCACAAAAATAACAAAGAAAAATTCATAGAATTTTGTCTGTTTTCGCCGAAATAAAAATAAATAGATCTAAGGGCCTTGGTCCGAATTTTTATTATTCACCTATCACAAACGGACAAACGGTAATATTTTTTGCTCTTTCTTTTTCCGATATTTGTATTTTACGTATCACAGTAATGTGATTAGGAATTGAGAATTTATATCAAATAAGGGTCCTCTTGTTGAGATAATGGTATTTGATTTGATTCAGTAACGTTGGTGAATTAAGATAAACGGAAAGAGAGGGATTCGAACCCTCGGTAAACAAAAGTCTACATAGCAGTTCCAATGCTACGCCTTGAACCACTCGGCCATCTCTCCTACATAATCTTATTATTGACCAGAAACCGAGTGAATAGTGAATAGCGAGTCATTCATATTATTGCAGTACAAGTGCGACTGATGAATAATTCCATAGGAAAAATTCCTTTCAAATCAAATAAAATTTTCTATTTCTCAACAAAAATTTAGCTCATTAGCTATCCCATAGATCTAATACAAATTATTGAATCGTCCCGTGTATTTTTATATTTAAATTGTATGACATGGCATATGCATGTTATGCAAACAAAAAACAAAACGAAATAATTTTTCTATAAACAAAATGGATTAGACTAAGGTAAGTATCCGTTTTGTTTTTTGTTTCTTCTTTGGATCATAACCAAATAAAAACTTCTCAAATTATCAGAATCCGCAGTACAATCCTTGGTTATTCAACTTAGATGAAATATTTATTATAGTTCCGTTCATTGTTATACTACGAAATTAGAATGAAATCGAATCTGATTTCAATATTTCATATCTCTCCTTGTCCAATCCAAACAAAAGGTCCACATCTTTTTTTATAATTAGTCTGTTTTTATTTTATGTTATTTCGTACCGTACAATTCCTTTAGTTTGCGGGATCATTTTCCCCTTACCCTAAGGGTAATGAAAAGAATTATAGAATGGAT